ATTGGATCAAGAACAGGGTCAGAAGGATCAAAAACTGCTAATTCATACAGAGCCATCGAACCTGCCCAACCAGCAACCAGAGCTGTATGCATTATATGAACGGAAAGCAACCGACCGGGATCATTCAATACAACGGTATGAACACGATACCAAGGTAAACCCATGGAAAATACCTCTTTATCAAAGATAAATAGACACTACGTAACTTTATTGCATTGGAAAAGCTATACTATGACTATTCTATGGACTCCCCTTGTTCTGAAATAATCCACTGAACAAGGGTTACTATTTGTTCTATTCTATTGGTAATAATGAAACAATTCTATTCGTAGGAACAAAGAGAAGCATATTTATTCTATACCCGATAAGTACCAATACGCAATGGGTGGTTGATACCATTTTCTATCAGTAAATGTGTCCTTCCTTATTTCTCATTAGAAGGCCCTATTCGTCAAAATTTTCCTTTATTTCTTCTTTTGTCTTTCTTTATGAATTTTTCTAATCTATGGATAAAATAAATACGATAAAACCAATATTATAAAGACAATAAAATAATGTTGTTACGTTTCCACATCAAAGTAAAATATAGTACTTAGTTCTTTTTTCTTTCAATTAATGCCTATTGGTGTTCCAAAAGTACCTTTCCGAAGTCCTGGAGAGGAAGATGCATCTTGGGTTGACGTATAGTGCGACTTGTCAGATATATTGGGTCATATGGGATTTCCCCGTTCTCTCCCCCGATCGAGATATCCTCTGTTTCGCCCAAGAAAGATAAATTGAATCATCAAAAATTTGGAGCGTGAAGCGCAATTAGATCCATTGTTTGGGGGGATTCACATTACTATTATCAATTAGAATAATTTATGGTTGGCTTGGTTGGACTAAAAAATGAAGTATCCAGGCTCCGTTTAGAAAAAACCCAATTGGTAATATATCTATGATTACTACTTGTATCATAAATGATTCCTGTTTGGTATTTGGAAAGAGATCCTATTTGTCAAGCGAGGGAATCTCAAACTAAATACTTGGTGAAAGGTATGAAATGAATTGAAAAAAAAAAAAAAAAAGAAAGTCATAACAAAAAGAAATGGTAATGGGAAGATTTGTCCTATATGTGCAAATCAAAATCGGGCGGATCTTTACCCGGAGTAGAGCATAAACCTAAAAAGATGAAAGAGACCCATTCAGGAACAAGAAAATACCATCGTGATTTGGATTGAATCTCGATGAAACAATACATCAATGAGAAGTTAATTCGATAAGTTTAGTGACTTTTTTTCTATTATAAGGAAGAAAGAAGTTCAAATTCGTCTTTATTGAAAAATCGAAGAAAAAGTCCTTTCATTAGAAGTCAGAAAAAACCTGCTATGAAAAAAGAATAGGAACAAAGAAAGAGGACTTGAATCTATACATTGATTCTTTTTTTTTGCAATTATTTTTTGAACCGTATGCGTCAAAAGGTGCATGTACGGTTCCTAAGGGATACAATTTTACCCTAATCAACCGACTTTATCGAGAAAGATTACTTTTTTTAGGCCAAGAAGTTGATAGCGAGCTCTCGAATCAACTTATTGGTCTTATGGTATATCTCAGTATCGAGGATGATACCAAAGATCTGTATTTGTTTATAAACTCTCCTGGCGGATGGGTAATACCTGGAGTAGCTGTTTACGATACTATGCAATTTGTGCGACCAGATGTCCATACAATATGCATGGGATTAGCCGCATCAATGGGATCTTTTATCTTGGTTGGAGGAGAAATTACCAAACGTCTAGCATTCCCTCACGCTTGGCGCCAATGAGGTTTTTTTTATTTGAGAGAAAAAAGAAGACTATGCCTTCGCCATATGAATATTAAGTAATAATAGCATGGCACTTCGAATTCGATATGCAAAATTTTTGTCTTGTTTTTTTTTTCAAAAGATTCGATTATGTATCGAGAGAGTAGTATGAGATAAAAGGTATTTCCGATTTCTCTTATCTATCGGGAGTCCAGTTCAGCGTCACAAACTTTTTTGTTTTCACATCGAAGGGCTCTTAACAATATTTATGTTATAAAAAAAGAGGGCGAAAAAAAAAACAAGATTTTTCCTTATTTGATTGGATCAAAAAGAAACTTTGGGATTGCTGAATCAAAGACAAAAAAAAGAATCAATTTAAAAATAGAAAGCAACGGAGCCATCATAGTATTTTTTAACTCCTCTGAAAGGAAGGGTGGCAATTTGATCATTTATCCATCTGGGTCTGATAGATTCTATTTTTCTCTTTCTTCAATGGAAGGTAAGGGTCAATTTTATTGTAGAGCCGTATGCAATGCACAAAAGATAATGCCCGTACGGTTGTTCAATTCTATCTTTTTTTTTCCTATTATTCTTTATTTTTCTTTCTTTTCTCTTCGTTTCATCACGCGAGATAGAGAACTGTTATATCATCAGGGTAATGATCCATCAACCTGCTAGTTCTTTTTATGAGGCACAAACGGGAGAATTTATCCTGGA